ATGCGATGACTTTACTCAACTAATCACAAAGACATTGGAACTCTTTATTTTATTCTTGGGGTTTGGGCAGGAATAGTAGGTGCTGGTATGAGGCTCCTTATTCGAATTGAGCTAAGACAACCAGGTGCCTTCCTAGGAAGTGACCAATTATACAATACAATTGTCACAGCCCATGCATTCGTGATAATTTTCTTTCTTGTTATACCTGTTTTTATTGGTGGATTTGGAAATTGGTTGCTACCTCTTATACTGGGGGCTCCAGATATAGCTTTCCCACGTCTAAATAACATAAGCTTCTGACTTCTGCCCCCCTCTCTAATTCTACTAGTCTCCTCCGCTGCAGTAGAAAAGGGGGCTGGGACAGGATGAACGGTATATCCCCCCCTATCCAGTAATTTAGCCCATGCTGGGCCCTCAGTAGACCTAGCCATTTTTTCTTTACACTTAGCAGGTGCTTCCTCAATTCTCGGAGCAATTAATTTTATTACCACAGTAATCAACATACGATGAAGGGGGCTTCGACTAGAACGAATTCCCCTATTTGTTTGAGCAGTAGTTATTACAGTAGTACTTCTACTTCTATCCTTACCAGTTCTTGCTGGGGCTATCACTATACTTTTAACAGATCGAAACCTCAACACCTCATTCTTTGATCCTGCTGGTGGTGGGGATCCCATTCTATACCAACATCTATTTTGATTCTTTGGACATCCCGAAGTATATATTCTGATTCTTCCTGGGTTTGGTGCAATCTCACATATCGTGAGTCATTACACCGCAAAATTGGAGCCGTTTGGAGCACTCGGAATAATCTATGCTATGCTCGGAATTGCCGTACTAGGGTTTATTGTGTGAGCCCACCACATATTTACAGTAGGTCTTGATGTGGACACACGAGCCTACTTCACAGCAGCTACTATAATTATTGCGGTACCCACAGGAATTAAAGTGTTTAGATGATTAGCCACCCTTCACGGGTCAAAAATTAAATACGAAACCCCTATTTTATGGGCTCTAGGATTCATCTTCCTATTTACTACCGGGGGTCTTACTGGCATTATTTTATCTAATTCTTCTCTAGACATCATCCTACACGACACTTACTACGTTGTAGCCCACTTCCACTATGTTCTAAGAATGGGGGCAGTATTTGCAATCTTTGCTGCATTTACTCACTGATTTCCACTCCTAACAGGGTTAACTCTCCACCCACGATGAGCCAATGCACAATTCTTCCTCATATTCCTAGGAGTTAATACAACCTTCTTTCCTCAACACTTTCTCGGGCTTAGAGGTATACCTCGACGATATTCAGATTACCCTGACGCTTTTATAAAATGAAATGTAGTTTCCTCCTTCGGCTCCTTACTATCCTTCGTAGCTTTAATACTGTTCATCTTTATTTTATGGGAAGCCTTTGCTTCTCAGCGAAGAGTAATCTCAAGACCTCATATACCCTCAGCCTTAGAATGATCAGATTCTATTCTACCTCTTGATTTCCACAACTTAAGGGAAACTGGAATTATTACTTACCCCCATTTAAGTGAAAGCCAAAGGCACCTATTTGTTAATTAGGCCCGTGCTACTTATAGCTCACTTAGAATGCCAAACTGAGGACAAGTAATATTTCAAGACGCTGCATCTTCTGTCATACTCCACTTAATCTCATTCCATGACCATACACTTCTAGTTCTAACACTAGTATTAACCGTGGTCGGCTATGCCCTATTTGCCCTAATACTAAATAAATACCTAAACCGCTATATCTTGGAAGCTCAAACGGTTGAAACAGTTTGAACAATTCTCCCAGCTCTTATCCTTCTAGTCCTAGCCTTGCCCTCACTTCGTATTTTATACATTACAGATGAAGTAAGACAACCCTCTTTAACCGTAAAAACAATTGGTCACCAATGATACTGAAGTTATGAATACACAGACTTCCTAAATATGGAAATAGATTCTTACATACTTCCCACCTCAGATCTCATGCCTGGGGACTACCGCCTACTAGAAGTAGACAACCGAATAGTTGTCCCAATACAACTAGAAATTCGAATACTGATTACCGCTGCAGACGTAATCCACTCATGAACTGTTCCTGCTCTAGGCGTAAAAGTAGACGCCGTTCCTGGACGACTAAATCAAATTGGTTTTACCACCTCGCAACCGGGAGTCTTCTATGGTCAATGCTCAGAAATCTGTGGAGCTAACCACTCCTTTATACCTATCGCAGTTGAAGCTATCAACACTAAATCTTTCATAAATTGAGTGTCAAACTTTAATAACTAGGAAGGACTAGTTAAACCATAACAATGTCTTGTCAAGACATAATTACCTCTGGTGTTCTTCTATGCCTCACTTATCTCCAATAAGATGAATTATTTCAATTATTATATTCTGAACAGCCGTTTCTATATTTACTTCTACTCTATGATGATCAAATAATCATCTATTCTCCTCGGGGGTCCAACAAAACACACATCTCACCCTAGAGAGGCCCTGAAGATGATCCTTACAAGATGGTCGAGATTAAACATTAAACTGTAAATTTAATAACGGGTTATACCCTCTTGTATGTTTTTAGTATATGTGTACATTTACCTTCCAAGTAAAAAGATTACGTCAGTAAAAAACATAAATGATCCGCCAACCATTCCACTTAGTTGAATATAGCCCATGACCTTTAACCTCCTCCATAGGAGCCTTCACCCTTGCCATTGGATTAGCTAGTTGATTTCACGGGCATGGAATTACTTGTCTTATTCTTGCTGCCATTTTAATTATTATCTCTATATTTCAATGATGACGAGATGTAATCCGAGAGGGTACCTTCCTAGGTCATCACACCAGCCATGTAACCACAGGTCTCCGATGAGGTATAATTCTATTTATCACCTCAGAAGTAATATTTTTCTTAGCCTTCTTCTGGGCGTTTTTTCACAGAAGGTTGGCCCCCACACCAGAAATCGGTTGCTCTTGACCCCCTACAGGAATTCATCCCCTAAATCCTTTTAGGGTGCCTCTTCTAAATACTGCTGTATTACTCGCATCAGGTGTCACCGTGACATGGGCCCATCACAGCTTAATAGAAAGAAGCCGTACAAATGCTATCCAGGCTCTTACTGTCACAGTATGCTTAGGGGCCTATTTTACATTCCTCCAAGCAGGTGAGTACTTAGCTGCCCCATTTACTATTGCAGATAGAATTTACGGAACAACATTCTTTGTAGCTACTGGATTCCATGGTCTACACGTTCTCATTGGCTCTACATTCCTTACTATTTGCCTATTACGAACTCTAGCCCACCACTTCTCTGCTGGCCACCATTTTGGATTTGAAGCTGCAGCATGGTACTGACACTTCGTAGACGTAGTATGAATCTGCCTTTATCTTTGTATTTATTGATGAGGTTCCTATATAACTTAGTGTATGGTGCACGTAGGCCTTTGAAGCCCAAAGATAGAGCTCGTCTCTCTCAGTTATAAATGACCTTAACCCTTTACATACTAATAATAGTAACCACAACATTCACTTTATACTTAGCATCTACCCCTATTATCCTAGGCGCTAATATCTTAATAATATCCCTCCTTCTTTCAGCCGTATTTGCCTCATTTATAAGATCCTGATTTGCCTTCCTAGTATTTCTAATTTATATTGGTGGTATGCTAGTTATATTTGCTTATTTTTTAGCTTTAACCCCAAATCAACAAATATCTTACTCCAACAACGTTAATTACGCCATAATCTCAATAACTGTATTTACTGTTATAGCCTATTCTTCCAACATTAAAGTCCCCACTATAACTGAGTTCCATCAAGGAAACTCGACACTTTACTTAATAAACACGGCCCCATTCTTAATTTTATTGGCCTTAATCCTCCTTCTTACTATAGTTATCGTAGTAAAGTTAACCACTCTTTCAAAAGGTCCGCTTCGACCATTCATATTTTATGTTCAAACCCATCCGAACCACACACCCAGCAATTAAAATCATTAATAGTTCTCTAATTGATCTACCTGCCCCAAATAATATTTCAATTTGATGAAACTATGGATCTTTACTAGGTTTATGTCTTGTCGTTCAAGTAATTACAGGTCTATTTCTCAGAATACATTACGTGCCCAATATTGAAATAGCCTTTTCATCCGCCGCCCACATTTCACGAGACGTAAATTATGGATGACTTCTTCGATCAATTCATGCCAACGGAGCATCAATATTCTTCTTATTTATCTACCTTCATGCAGGGCGGGGACTTTATTATGGCTCCTATACACTAAGAGAAACCTGAAATATTGGGGTTATCTTATTCTTACTAACAATAGCAACTGCATTCATAGGGTATGTCCTCCCATGAGGCCAAATAAGCTTTTGGGGGGCTACAGTAATTACTAACTTATTTTCAGCTATCCCCTATATTGGAAAATCTTTAGTAGAATGAATTTGAGGTGGATTTGCTGTAGACAACGCCACACTAAACCGGTTCTTCGCCTTCCACTTTATTTTACCTTTTGTTATTATAGCTGCTACAATTTTACACATTATATTTCTTCACCAATCAGGATCAAACAATCCGATTGGAGTTAACGCAGACTCTGATCGAGTCCCATTTCACCCTTACTATTCCATCAAAGATGCTCTAGGTTATACGTTAGCTATTCTAGGGCTATCCCTTATAGTACTATTTGAACCAAACTTATTCACAGACCCCGAAAACTTCCTAATAGCTAACCCCCTTGTCACCCCTATTCATATTAAGCCAGAATGATACTTCTTATGAATATATGCAATCTTACGATCTATTCCAAATAAATTAGGGGGTGTTCTTGCCCTGTTCGCAGCAATCTTAATTTTATTCATCCCTCCAATTACACACGTAATAAATAAACGAAGGTTAACATTTTACCCTCTTAATCAGCTCATATTTTGAATTCTCGTAGCCTCCTGAATAATCCTAACATGAATTGGTGGCCGCCCCGTTGAAGATCCCTACATTTTCATTGGTCAGCTATTCACATGTATATACTTTTTCTTCTTCATCTCCAATCCCCTAATTACCCGCCTATGGGATAATACTATTAACTCGTAAGACTTTAAGTTAAATAAACTAAAAACCTTCAAAGTTTTCATTGACACACGTCAAGTCTTGACATGATACCAGATATTTTTTCTTCTTTTGATCCCTATATATACAACACTCTATTTCCCTCAAACTCCTTATTCCTCGTAATAAATACCCTAGTTATCCTCATAGTTCAGTCCTCATTTTGACTAATAAACTCCCGATCCTCCACCCTCAAATCCCCTATCAAAGACACCATATTTACTCAATTGTCCCGTACATCAGGTCTCCATCTAAAGGGTTTGTCATCTGTTCTGTCAGCTATTTTTATTACTTTAGTAATAGTAAATCTAATAGGCTTAATCCCCTATACTTTCAGTACCTCTAGGCACTTAATTTTCACCCTAACCTTGGGCCTTCCAATCTGATTTAGACTCATTTTATCTAGATTTTCAAGAAATCCCAAGAAATCTACTGCTCACTTCCTACCAGATGGTGCACCCGACTGACTAAACCCATTCCTAGTTCTTATTGAAACCACCAGAGTTCTCGTTCGACCCCTAACCTTATCATTTCGCTTAGCAGCCAATATGAGGGCAGGACATATCGTTCTAAGACTAGTGGGAATCTATTGTGCCTCAGCCTGATTCTCAAGATTAGCTAGAACCTTACTATTAACCCTAACGGCCCTAGGATATATCTTATTTGAGGTCGCAATCTGTTTAATTCAAGCATACATTTTCTGCCTCCTTTTATCCCTCTACTCAGACGACCACGCCCACTAAACAATTAGCAATTATGCATATCGGTTTCGGCCCGATAAGAGCGGCCACCGCGTTGTTTTTTTTTTTTTATATTTAAGTTATATCTATATACATACACATATATTTTTATGTATACACATACATACATACATACATACATACATACATATATATATATATATATATATATATATATACACATATACACATCTAAGATTGGGGGGGGGGGGTAATTTTACTTTCAGCCAAAACTCTAAAAGCCCCATTACCCAATGAAAAAAAAAAAAAAAAAACCAAAAAATTCTTGGTTTTGGGCCGATATTGGCTATAATTTAGGGTTTTTTTCGGAAATCGGAAAATCGGTTTTTAGAAAATACAAGCATTGGAGTTTACCCACGGCCCAATTATTCCACACTTATTACCATAAATGGCCCTTTTTAACTAAAAATGTCGGTGTTGTCGGAGATCCTCCGGGAGATAAAAAAAAAAAAGCCTAAATATGACCTAAAAAAAAATCTATTATTGACATTAACTTTTTTTCGGAGTTGTATATATGGGGGGTTGGGGGGGGGGGGGGGTCCTTACCCAATGAAAGCGAAAAATTCATGGTTGGGTCAATATTGCTATAAAATTTGTTTGGAAATCAAAATCGTTTTCTTTTAGGTGTGGCAAACATTGGAGTTTACCTCAACAATTATTCCACACTTACTAACCTAAATGGGTCTTTTAGCTAAAGTGTCGGTGTTGTCGGAGCTTCCGAGGAAAATAAAGCCAAGTAAAGCCTAAAACCTATTATTAACCTTTCGGGTTGTGAGAAAAGAAATTACTTTCAGTAAGTTAGTAAGCCTTTATCAGTAAAACAATCTATGTTGAGCCAATATCACTATATCTCAGGTTTCAAGAACTTTGGGGTACAAGCCATTAGATTTACACACAACCTTATTACTTATACTTATTGACATAAGTGGCTTAACTAAAATACCGGTGTTACCAGAGATCTCTTCGGAGGTGATGAAGAAGACCTGAAACTGTTATTGAATTTTTTTCAGAGTTACAGTCTTGGAAGATTAAGCCTGGCCCAAATACTAAAACTTCTTCTATGCTATATAACTTAACTGTAAAGACATGTACAGATAAACCTACATAACAACTACATCATCACTAACTTCCCTGTAACTATACTTCTTCTAACCTATATTCTTAACACATCTTTTCAAACTATAAAATTTTTCACGACGTATCCACAATTATGTAAATCCCATTAAATGCTTAGTTACGAAAATTGCCTGTATGTACTAAGTCTATAATTAAGTCTCTCAGCATCTATTCATCACGGGTGCCTAATATCACACGTAATAAGTGGTCACAGAAGATAAAAATATTTATTGCTATCCTTAGTCGTCTGTCCCAATGGTAATAGCCAGAAAAATTACTACTATCTCTAGTCCACACTACAAGCCCCATTACCGATTATTAATAAGACAGAGATAACAACTTTAATTATATAAAATTTCAACAACAGTGTTATGCCCTTAATAACAACATATGCAATAGACTCTTCTGCTGTACTACTATGAATAACTTTAAAACATAGAGTCTGTTATCATTAACTGGGACAGTACTAATGCCAGCTACAGTGATGTAGCCCAAAGCCTTATTGCGCAATTTAAACTAACAGACTTAATACTGTGTGTGAATCTCCAAAACTATAATTACTTATAGAGTTATCCAGTCCTGTTAGCAGATTCAACCAATATTAATTCACATACAAAGTTATTTTAATACATGTTAGCCTTTATATAGTACTGTATCTTAACAAACGCTAACCTCTAACAATTAAGTATCCAAATCATAAAAATTCTTAAGTAGCCCTATTAATTTATTAGTGTCCTAGTGAACCATTTTACTAGTTATTACCCTCAAGATAGGGGTAGCATACCCGCAGCCCAATCTGATTTTAAGCCCATAAAAATTTTTATTCAATTGGCAAGGTTCTATAAATTTCTCTAATAATAGCTCCTACGAATTTGATCATTGTTAACATTAAATAGCCTCCTAAGTAATGTTACAAAAGGTAGGTTATGAAAACTCCTGAATTGTGGTTTCAGAAATGTCAGAAGACCCTTTTTCATGTTACAAAATTTCCAAATTAACCTCATGGCTAGTAAACTTCTATGAGTTCTATTTAGTCTTATACTAATTCCAACAACTTACACAGTATTTTATAATATTACAGTACTGCTAGAATGAAACCTAATATCAATTTCCTCAACACCTGTTATGCTCACATTAATTATAGACCCTCTAGGACTAATATTTTCATGCACTGTTCTCATAATCTCCGCAAATGTGCTCAAATTTTCCACAGTTTATATGGGGGACGATAAGTTTATTAATCGCTTTACGGTGCTAGTTCTTTTATTTGTTCTGTCTATAAATATATTAATTTTTCTCCCACACTTAATAATATTACTACTAGGGTGAGACGGTCTAGGCATCGTATCTTTTATTTTAGTAATCTACTATCAAAACCCTAAGTCTTTAGCTGCTGGAATAATTACAGCCTTAACTAACCGCATTGGAGACGTAATACTCCTTTTAGCAGTTGCATGAACTTTAAATCAAGGTCATTGAAATATTTTACATATATGGTCTTCTAATGAAACCAACTACCAAATCTTAGCTATTACCACCGCAGCTATAACTAAAAGGGCTCAAATACCATTCTCTAGGTGGCTCCCCGCAGCCATAGCAGCCCCCACACCCGTATCAGCTTTAGTTCACTCATCTACTTTAGTTACTGCGGGAGTTTTTCTTTTAATTCGATTCTATAGCTTTATATCCACTACATGATGATTTACATCTTTTCTACTTTTAACAGCCGTACTTACTACTCTAATAGCAGGGTTAAGCGCTACCACAGAGTGTGATATAAAAAAAATTATTGCCCTATCAACTCTTAGTCAGCTGGGCATAATAATAGCTGCCATGGGGTTAAACATGATACACCTAGCTTTTTTTCATATAATTACACACGCCCTGTTCAAAGCACTTCTCTTCGTCTGCGCTGGAAGATTTATCCACAGACACATACACAGTCAAGACCTTCGATGAATGGGAAGACTGTCCAATCAAATACCCACTGCTTCATCTTGTCTAGTAATGGCCAATCTAGCACTGTGTGGTTTCCCATTTATATCAGGATTTTATTCTAAAGACCTAATTGTTGAAGCCTCCTTATTCTATCAACATAATTTACTAATAGTAATATTAATTTTAATTGCCGTAGGCTTAACTTCATTTTACTCTATTCGATTTAGATTGTACGTTATCTGAGGGGCCCATAACTCTGGGCCCTTCATTCATTTAGAAGAAGGAAATTCTTTAACATCGCCTATATTAATATTAGCATCCCTATCTGTTATTTCAGGGGCTTCTATTCTATGGGTTGCTCCATTAAAGCAAGAGATAATATGTGTCCCACTCTACCAAAAATTAATGCCCTTAGCCCTAGTACTTCTAGGAGCCTTCATAGCCTGGCTAATATCTACAACCACTCAAAAAAATAAGTCAATACTTTTAAACCTACCATTAAGCCACTATGCCTCATGTATGATGTGATTCCTAGTACCCGTTTCCTCTCAATTTATACTTAAGCTGCCCATATATATATCTCACAATTACTTAAAATTGACAGATCAGTCATGACTGGAAATATTAGGGGGCCAGGGATTTAATAAGCTATCAGTCAATGTTTCAAATACATTTATATCCTCTTCAAGATCAATACCTGTGAACTATCTTCTTATATCCTGTGTGACAGGCCTGACAACTTTATTAATTTTAATATAAGTTTAGATAGCTTAATTAAAGCATGTTATTGAAGCTAACAAAATGAAACCTTTCTCTAGACATATGTGTATATGGTGTAATCAACACATTAGCTTTTCATGCTAAAATTATAGTTTATATTATACACAAGTAGTAGTTTAAGTTAAAACACCGGCTTTGGGTGCCAAAAATCACTTTACGTGCTACTTGAGAATTGAAAGCTAATAACACAAGCATTGGTCTTGTAAACCAAAGATAGAGATTTCTCTCAATTCTATGTACAACTCTATTATAGTCTTAGTATTTCTTTTACCTTTAGTAGCAATGCTAAACCTAGTTTCCAACCAAACCCACTTCTTAATAACTCTTCTGTCTCTTGAAGGTGTAACACTTAGTTTAGTCCTATTTGTACCCCTCACTCTATCCGTCACAAACGCCCCAAATACAGGTATCAGTGTAATACTCCTCACATTTGGTGCTTGCGAAGCTAGAATTGGCTTAAGCCTTATAGTCCTCATATCTCGGTCCTTTGGCACCGATATACTAAACTCCCTAACAATAAATAAATGTTAAAAATCGAGATAATATTAATGTCCATGCTCTTACTCCCCCTAATTACAAAAAGATATATATGAATTACTGCAATCACCTTATCTATATTTATGCTCCCCCTATGTTCCATTTTAATAAATAAGCTTTCCTACTCTATACTAACTCAGCTAATGTCCTCAGATACAATATCCTTCACATTAACCCTTCTCACAATCTGAGTAATTATTATAATAATTATAGCAAGTGTTAAAGTTATTCATCAAAATATATTTCCTAAGATATTTATTATAAACTTATTAATTCTATTAATTATCTTAGTAAACTGTTTCTTATCCTCTAATTTATTTATGTTTTATATTTGATTTGAAGCCTCGTTAATTCCAACCATAGCTCTTATTATAGCCTGAGGGTACCAGCCTGAGCGAGCACAAGCCAGTATATATCTAATAATTTATACTGTGGCTGCATCCCTTCCTATATTAATAGCACTCTGTAAAATTTATATTTCCTCAAAAACAGCTATTATACCTATATTTATAAATATGGAATTTCCGAAAAATTATTCATCTATATCATTAGCATGAATTCTTACAATCGGAGGGTTTTTAGTAAAACTTCCAATATTTACAGTGCACCTATGACTGCCAAAAGCCCATGTAGAGGCCCCAATCGCGGGATCTATAATTCTTGCAGCAATCCTGCTAAAACTGGGGGGTTATGGCATCCTACGCATGCTAAGTTTATTTAATCATGTAACCAAATTCACGTCAAACTTATTGTCAAGAATTGCCTTAGTTGGGGCAGTATCGACAAGCCTAATCTGCTTCCGTCAGTCAGATCTAAAATCCTTAATTGCCTACTCTTCGGTAGGCCACATAGGTCTCATAGTTGCTGGAGCCCTAATAAATTCAAACTGAGGGTTACAAGCAGCCTTAGCAATAATAATTGCTCATGGCCTTAGATCCTCAGCCCTATTCGTAATAGCAAATATAAATTATGAGCTGACTCATACCCGCAGTCTTTACTTAACAAAAGGCTTAATAGTGGTTGCACCTACACTAACCTTATGGTGATTCTTATTTACAGCAAGAAATATGGCCGCCCCACCCTCAATCAACCTTATAAGAGAAATTATACTTATCACATCCATCCTTAAGTCATCAACATCTACAATCATCCTATTAGGCTTAACAAGATTTTTTACAGTAGCTTACTCCCTATACATATACACAGCTATACATCACGGTTCTCTAATAGTTACATCTAACCCACTTCCACAATTTAAGCCAAAGGATCTTACCTTAATATCAATACACCTAGCTCCAATCGTGCTAATTATCTCAAAACCAGAACTAATTACAAGATGAGCTTAGTGATGTAGTTAAACAATAACATTAAATTGCAAATTTAATATTATACCTCTAGTATCTTCACTTAGCTAGTAGGATAAGCTATTCAAGCTAGCGGGTTCATACCCCGAAAAAGAGGTCTCCTCTCCTACTACCAGTTTGATTCTAGCTGAAAACTTAGCCCCATTGAACCAATATACATGTAAGCCCTCACTTTCCCGCACCTTTTTGACTCTAAAAGAGTATATTATTACATCAAGATTTCTATACGTAATAGCGCGCCACAGTAAGTAATTCTGCAATTTTTGTAAAAACAAGAATCGGGTATCAATTTAAGAGTTGGCAAAATTCGTGCCAGCCGCCGCGGTTAGACGATAAACTCAAGCTAATTAAAGATAGACTAAATGCATGATGTTTTAAACAGTAGCTAAGGTCTAATTTCACAACCTGAGACCCTAATACATCAAAGTAATCATGAAATCATGAACTAAAACACGGATTAGATACCCGCCTATTCATGAAATAAATAAAGTCGAAAAATACGAACTACAGTTTAAAACTTAAAGATTTTGGCGGTGCCTTAACAAACCAGGGGAACCTGTCTCATAACTCGATAATCCACGACAACCTTACCCCATCTAGATAAATCAGCTTGTGTACTGCCGTCGTAAGCACACCTCTAAAAGCAAGGTAGTATGCAATTATGACTAACCTCATTTACGTCAGGTCAAAGTGCAGCTAATGATGGGGGGATGATGGGTTACACCCTAAATAAAGATACGAAATATGGAGTCAAAAACCTTATAAAGGTGGACTTGGATGTAACTATAATCCAAAATTATAGTGAAATTGAATCTAAGGCATGCACACATCGCCCGTCACTCTCGCCCAAAGGCGAGATAAGTCGTAACAAAGTAGGTGTAACGGAAGTTGTACCTGTCGAAGTATAGCATATAGAATGCTTTTTACTTACACTAAAAATAAAACCAACTAGTTTACTTCGCATACTCACTTTCATCTTACAAAACACTATTAATCAAAACAGTATAAAACTAAACCAATCTCAAATAAAAAATTATACAGTACTATAAAGGAAATAAAATTTTTAACTTAAAGTAGTGACACTTCACGTACCTTGTGCATTATGGTTTTACAAGCTAATAATTTAAAATATATTCCCGAATTCTACGCGAGCTGTTCATTTATAGCTATAGAGCCCACTACTAGTTGTAGCACCAACTTTAGAAAATATTTGAACAGAGGCTACATACCACGCGCGCTAGAACATTGCTGGTTTTCAGTTAAATTTATAAATTAATACATATAATTATATTATAGTGTAAGATCTCAGAGGATAAGCCCTGTGATCCTAAGCTAATAACCATACATAAACCCCCATAGGCTTAAAACCAGCCATTAATAGTACTTTACCGTACAATATTTCCAATAAACAGAATCCTGTGCCCCCTAAAGCTGAAATTTAAGACAAACCTAAGATCTTAAAATATTATGTAAAAATAAGTATTAGAAAAAATAAACCTTAAGCTTCCACGAATTCTCAATATTATATACACATTAACACTTATAAAGGAACTCGGCAAATATTATTTCGACTGTTTAACAAAAACATTGCTTCTTGCGTTCTCCCATAAGAAGTAATTCCTGCCCAGTGAACTCATTTCAACGGCCGCGGTATCCTAACCGTGCAAAGGTAGCATAATCACTTGCCCATTAATTGTGGGCTAGAATGAAAGGACCAACGAAATAAAAACTGTCTCTATAAGTAACATAAAAATTAATCTCTAACTGAAGATTGTTAGATAGCATCGAAGGACAAGAAGACCCTATAGAGCTTTATTTTTACAAATAACTAAAATTTATATAAAATTCGGTTGGGGCGACCGGGGAAATTGGCTATCATCCCCTAATAACAGATAAATAAATCACATACTTGACCCTTTCTAAAGATCATTAAAACAAGCTACCTTAGGGATAACAGGCTAATCCCGCTAAAGAGTCCTTATCAATAGCAGGGTTTGGCACCTCGATGTTGGCTTAGGGAATCTATATGGCGCAAAAGTCATATAAAGATGGTTTGTTCAACCAATAATACCCTACATGAGCTGAGTTCAGACCGGCGTAAGCCAGGTTAGTTTCTATCCTCGATTAAAATATCTATTTATAGTACGAAAGGACCTAAATATGAATAATAATTATATCTCAAGAATAAATATAAAATTTATGCCAAATAAATATATACCTATACTAGGTAATAAGTTGGCAGAATAGTGCCACCGACTTAGAATCGGTTCATGGATTTCATCCACTTATTAATGCAACTTAGTTTAACTAGAACAGTCAACTTGCACTTGACAAGTGAGGTTCCTCAGTAGCGGCTTGACGTTTTGGAAGCACTGGACCTTGAATGTCCACTAAAGATGTTCGACTCATCTTCAAGCTCCAACAAGATGGCAGAATAGTGCCACAGGTTTAAACCCTGTTTATGGGCAAACCGCTCTCTTGTTACATGAACCTTCCATTTTTTACATCCTTCCTCATAAGCATAATTTTAGCTCTTGTAGCCATAGCATTCTATACTTTAATAGAGCGAAAATTCTTAGGTTATTTTCATCTACGAAAAGGACCTAATAAAGTAGGACTTATGGGGGTCCCCCAACCATTTGCTGATGCCATTAAACTATTTGTAAAAGAACAAGCTAGACCTACTCCTTCCAACCAACTCCCATTTCTCTTAGCCCCAACTATGGGACTTATCTTAGCAATCTTAATGTGAATTATTTATCCTCACTCTCACCAATCATTTTATCTCCAATTTAGAGTCTTGTATTTCTTATGTGTGTCCAGAATAAATGTTTATACAACATTCATAGCTGGATGAAGATCAAACTCAAAATATGCCCTATTAGGAGCTTTACGTGGTGTCGCTCAAACAATTTCGTACGAGGTTAGAATATCTCTAATTCTTCTTAGTGCCTTAATCATTTTAATGACCATAGATTTCACTAAAATATACACCTTTTCATGAGTTTCACTTATATTTATGCCTCTAGCTACCATATGATTCATTACAAACTTGGCAGAAACAAATCGCACCCCATTCGACTTTGCTGAAGGGGAATCAGAGCTAGTCTCAGGTTTCAACGTAGAGTATAGGAGTGGCCTATTTGCCCTAATTTTTATAGCAGAATACATAAATATCTTGGTAATAAGATTATTTACAAGTCTAATTTTTATAAGAACATTGTCCCCTCTTATAAGAGATATTACTTTAGTTATAGAGACAGTTATTTTAGCCGCTCTATTTGTATGAGTTCGGGCCACCTACCCCCGTATACGTTATGATCACTTAATAAACCTCACCTGAAAAAGATTTTTACCATTTTCTTTGGCAATATTAATTATATGTCCATCTTTGATACTTATATGGTATAGCGCCGGATGAACGGATAACTCTGATGACGTTAATTATGGAATTTATTCCCTGTACCTAGACTAGAGAGCTTGTAAATAGCACTTGACTTTTAATCAAGAGATAATATTATTTATTTCTAGTTAATGAACCTTATATCAATTACAACTATTATTGCCATTGCCTTGCCCTCAATTATTCTCATTGCGGCCTGGATCCTGAGAACACGGTCCAATATAGACCGAGAAAAATCTTCACCCTTTGAATGCGGTTTTGACCCTAAGAGAACTGCACGAATCCCTTTTTCAATGCGATTCTTTCTTCTCGCCATTATTTTTATTGTTTTTGATATTGAGATCGTCCTATTAATGCCTATCCCAACTGTAATTTTATCTAATAATATTAATACTACTCTGCTAACTTCAATAGCATTTTTACTAATCTTGTTAGTGGGGCTTATTCATGAATGAAAGGAGGGTTCTTTAGACTGAACCTGCTAGACTAGCCGGGATACATAAGAACTTCTAATTCTTATAAGGGGGTTCAACTCCTCCATAGTCTTCATGAGCCTAATTTATTCACCCACTATAATACTTACATCAATGTCATTAATCTTAAGAACCCTTATAGCATTGTCCAGAACAAGTTGAATTTTACTTTGAGGTGCTATAGAACTAAATCTCTTAAGATTTATTCCTATCCTTCTTCAAACAAAAACACATCAAGAAGTGGAGGGGTCTGTAAAATACTTCCTTGCACAAGCTCTAGGTTCAGCCCTTCTCCTGTTTTCTAGTACCTCCATATGAATATCCTTTTCTTTAACTCCAAATTACCTACCGCTCCTTCTATCCGCCGCAATCCTGCTAAAATTAGGGAGTGTTCCCTGTCATTTCTGGTATCCCTCTGTCATAACCTCAATCTCATGAACTTCATGTCTTATTCTATCCACCTGACAAAAACTAGCACCCCTAATAATTCTAACTTTTTTATTACCACAAAAAAATAACCAATTTATCTTAATAGTAGCCGGAATTAATGCACTAATTGGTGGAATAATGGGAATAAACCAGTCCCGTCTACGAGTAATTATAGCATACTCCTCTATTGGACACATCGGATGGATACTGAGATTACTTGCAGTACACAAACCTAATGCCTCAATTATATATTTCCTAATTTATTCAGCTCTTATTACACCTTTATTTATATCAATAAATTATTTTAATATTAGTACTATTAAGCACCTTAATACCTCGGGGTCCTTAAATAGCTCCTCATATACAATATTAATAATCCTTTTACTATCCCTTGGGGGGCTTCCCCCCCTAACAGGATTTATGCCAAAATTTATAACCATCATAATCTTAACTGAATATACAAGAATTATGGCTCTAACATTAATCATCGGGTCCCTAATAAACTTATTCTTCTACCTAAGGATTGTTATTAATATGATGCTTCAATCATCTAATCTAAAAGTACTATTACCAGCAAAAAGTCTATCTAGGAATATACTCTTAATTACAGCTACCTTCTCTCTTGGGCTAAGGCCTTTAATTCTTCTAT